ATATAATATATAATTATATTATTATAATATTATAATATATGATAATAATATGATGAATATTTAATTAAGTGGAGGGCTTGGTTCAAATTTAAAGGTCTCTCCTATTTTTTTTTGGGGGGGTAGGGGGGGTATACGTTAATTTTATAAAAGAAGAAGGGGGCGGAATTGTATGATTGTTGAATTGTATTATTATTATGTCCTTGATATCAGTAATGTAATTCTTATATTATGTTTTAATTCATTAATTAACATTATCACAAACAAGAAAAAATGTTCAACCTTGATAAACCATTGACGCGCTGCACTCTGAAATGTCAATTGAAAGGAAAGAGAGAAAAAATAACCTGACCCCTGTGGAGAGAACGCTCGGCATGTGGGATTATCACACTGATGAACTCCACCAACAACTTATGTCAGCGTCGATGAAAGAATGAGGAATGAACCAATCAATGGCCCTGAGGTAGGAACCAAATGCCAGGAATAATTCATTCAGTGAAACCCCCACTATCATTGTCCCTCACCTTCAATAATAGTATGCATTAAGAAATCAACTGATGGTCGGTTCTTACTACATTAATTATTGGTATTTTGCGGGATGTTGAGTCCTGGTATATCTTAACTGATGAGTTTATTGTTCGGTCTTAAATCTCGTTCAACTTTCAATAATTTATTAGGGGTTTTCCAGTTATGCTTTTAGTATTTTTAATTTTATGTACTTGCTTTATGTGTTAAAAATGTTATAGTTGAATACATAATATCATGTCTTAGTTATGCATTGTATTAATGTTTAATATATATGAATGGGGATAATACATATATGTATTATCAAAAAGTAGTTTAATTAAGAATGCTGGCTTTGGGAGCCAGTGGTGGGGGTTGAAGTCCCTTCTTTTTGAGCATAAGGGGGGAATTTAGCCCCCGACATTCGGTTTACAAGACCGACGCTCTGAGTCTGAGCTACTAATGCTTGTTAGTTTAGTATTTTGTTTTCTAGTCAGCCGGCTATTGGCATCAGGATTAGGAAGAGGGAGAAATAAAGTACTGAAGCAATTTGTCCGATGATAATGTAAGGATGTTCGACGGGTATGCCTCCAATTCAGGTTAGGATGGCTACGTCGGCAACTAAGGTTCAGAATAGGAATTGTGATAGTGGGCGGAATGTTAGGCTTCGTTGTTTAGAGGTGTGTAAGAAAGGAACTACTATAAGAATCAAGATTGAGGCAAGAAGGGCTAGAACACCTCCTAGCTTATTGGGGATAGACCGTAGGATTGCGTATGCAAATAGGAAATACCACTCTGGTTTGATATGGGCGGGGGTGACGAGAGGATTGGCTGGTGTGAAGTTGTCAGGGTCTCCGAGGTAGTTTGGGGAGAATAGGGCGAGTGTTGCGAGGGCTGAGAGCATGATTGTGAAGCCTAGGAGGTCTTTGTAAGAGAAGTATGGGTGGAATGGGATTTTGTCTGCGTTTGAATTGAGACCTAGAGGGTTGTTGGAGCCTGTTTCGTGAAGAAAAATAAGATGTACGACGGCAGCGGCTGCAATGATAAATGGGAGGAGAAAGTGGAAGGCAAAGAATCGTGTTAAAGTGGCGCTGTCTACTGAAAAGCCCCCTCATACTCATTGAACGAGTGTGTTTCCTACGTAGGGGACGGCAGAGAGCAGGTTTGTAATTACAGTGGCGCCTCAGAAGGATATTTGTCCTCATGGAAGAACGTACCCTACGAAAGCGGTGGCTATCACTAAAAGTAAGAGGACTACACCTACGTTTCAAGTTTCTTTACTTAGGTAAGAGCCATAGTAGAGACCTCGGCCGATATGGGAGTATAAGCAGATAAAAAAGAACGAGGCACCGTTTGCGTGTAGATTGCGAATTAGTCAGCCGTAGTTTACGTCTCGGCAAATATGGGCTACGGATGAAAAGGCGGTAGAGATGTCGGATGTGTAGTGTATTGCAAGGAAGAGTCCTGTGATGATTTGTGTAATAAGGCATAATCCCAGTAGGGAACCAAAGTTTCATCAGGCGGAAATGTTTGAGGGGGTAGGAAGGTCGATTACTATGTCGTTTACGATTTTTAGTAGGGGGTGGGTTTTGCGTAGGCTGGCCATTAGTGTTTTTGTAGTTGAGTAACAACGATGGTTTTTCACGCCATAGGTCCTGGTTAAAATCCTGGCAGAAACTATGTTTTATGCGCTTGTTTTTCTTTTATTAGGGATGTTGGTTGTGATAATTGTGCTGTCTACAAATCCTGCTCCTTTTTATGGAGTTTTCAATTTGGTGCTGGTTGCACTTCTTTGCTGTGGGGCTTCAGTTTTGCACGGGGGAACTTTTTTGTCTTTGGTGTTGTTAATGATTTATATGGGAGGTATGCTGGTTGTATTTATTTATTCGTCAGCGCTGTCTGCAGATAAGGATCCTAAGGCGCCTACAGGTTGACAGGTGGTTTTATTCTTTTTTGGATATTTTTTTTTTGTTTTTGGTATCTTGTACACAAATATGGTCCTTGATGAAGAGGTTTGATGAGGGGTTTCTGGAGAGATAGACTGAGATGCAGTTTTTCGAGGTGATATGGATGGGGTTTCACTTATATATTCTAGCGGCGGGGGAGTATTACTACTAGGAGCTTGGGTCTTGTTATTGACGTTGCTTGTAGTGTTAGAGCTGGTGCGGGGGTTGGGCCGAGGGGCTCTTCGAGCAGTTAGGTGAGAAGAACGAGGGTTGATAGAGCAAGGGTGGTGAGGAAGAGGACAAGGTATGTCTTGATTGATCCTTGTTGGATGTTACTAACGGTAGAGATAAGGGGAGTGTTGATAGATGAAATTGTTTTGGGTCCAACTTTTTCTAGTCAGGTTAGGTCAATAATTTGGGTAGCAATTGTTTGTCCTAAAATGAGACTAATTTTAGGAGAGGCACGGTGTACAATTGTTGGGAAAAAGCCAAGTATATTTGAGAAGTGGTGGGGGGATAGGTGTGGTGTAGGTTTAAGTTGTTTGGAGGTTAAGGAAGCTAATTCTAGGGCAATTAGGAGTCCCAAGATTGTGACGATAAGGGCAGTAAGTTTAACAATTATAGGTATTGATATTACAGGTGTTTTTGTTGGGAGGAGGTTTGTGGTGATTAATAGGCCAGCAATGATGCTGCCTCATGCTAGCCGTTTGATGGGATTAATTACAGATGGGTTGTTTTCATTGATTGGTGAGAGGGGATTAAAACGGGGGTGGCCTATAGATACGTAGAATACGACTCGTAGGCTGTAGATAGCTGTGAAAGAAGTTGCTAGGAGGGTGAGGCATAGGGCTCAGGCGTTTAATTGGGAGGTGGTTAAAGATTCGATGATAGCATCTTTGGAGAAGAAGCCAGCTAGGAAAGGGGTTCCGGTTAGGGCTAAGCTGCCAATTGTTAGGCATGAAGAGGTAACAGGGGTCAAGTGGTGTATTCCTCCCATTTTTCGGATATCTTGTTCATCATTTAAGCTGTGAATAATGGAACCAGAGCATAAGAATAACATGGCTTTGAAAAAAGCGTGGGTGCAGATGTGCAGGAAGGCAAGTTGGGGTTGATTTAGGCCGATGGTAACTATTATTAGGCCTAGTTGACTGGAAGTTGAGAAAGCTACAATTTTTTTGATATCGTTTTGGGTTAAGGCGCAGGTGGCGGTAAATAGGGTGGTTAGGGCTCCTAGGCATAGGCAGAGTGTGAGGGCTGTTGGGTTGGCTTCTAAGAGGGGGGAGATACGGATTATTAAGAAGATTCCTGCAACGACTATAGTGCTAGAGTGGAGTAGGGCAGAGACCGGTGTAGGACCTTCTATTGCAGAAGGAAGTCACGGATGAAGGCCGAATTGAGCTGATTTGCCTGTTGCGGCTAAGATCAGGGCAATTAGTGGGAGGGTTATGTCTATGTTTTTAGTGGAAAAGAAGATTTGTTGTAGTTCTCAGGAGTTTAGGTGGGTGGCTATTCAGGCTATAGCGATGATTAGTCCAATGTCTCCGACTCGGTTATAAATGACTGCTTGTAGGGCGGCTGTATTAGCGTCTGCTCGTGCGTATCATCAGCCGATAAGAAGAAATGACATGATACCAACTCCTTCTCAGCCGATGAAGAGTTGAAATATGTTATTGGCGGTGACAAGAATAATTATTGCGATTAGGAAGATCAGAAGGTATTTAAAGAATCGGTTTATGAAGGGGTCTGAGTGTATGTATCAGGATGCAAATTCTAAAATGGATCAGGTTACGTATAGTGCCACTGGGGTGAAGATAATTGAGTAGGAGTCGAATTTAAGGCTGATGCTGATGTCAAAGGTGAGGGTGTCTATTCAGTTTAAGTTAGTGATGATAGATTCAGTTCCTTCGTTAAGGTGGAGGCATAGGGGCAGGAGGCTGACGAGGAAGGCGTATTTTACTGCTGTTTTTACTTGAATGAGCGCTCAGTTTGGGTTTTGTGGTTTTGGGGAAAAGGTTGTTAAAACTGGGTAAATGAGTAGAGCAAAAATAATAATTAGAGTAGATGTTATAATTAGGGGAGTGGAGTGCATAGCTTTTACTTGGAGTTGCACCAAGAGTTTTTGGTTCCTAAGACCAACGGATTAGCTATTATCCTTTAAAAGCTGGGCCGAATAGCCCCGGAGTTTACCGAGGGGGATGAAGATTAGCAGTCTTCATTGTTGCGAACCTCTTTCGGTGGACAAGAGGGTTTTAACCTCTGTTTTTAGAATCACAATCTAATGTTTTGGTTAAACTATGTCTACAGGCAGTTCACCCTCAGATTAGTTCTGGTTTTATAATTAGTAGGATTAGTGGGAGGAGGTGAAGGGCAATAAGAAGGTGTTCTCGGGTGTGTGATGGTTCAAGAGCTAGGAGGTGGTTGGGGGCGGGTCCTCGTTGGGTTATGAGGAATATATAGAGTGAGTAGCCGGCAGTAATAAGTGTACCTAGTCCAGTAAGGCCAATTGTTCAGGGGGATCAATTGAATAGAGAGGTAATAATTATTAGTTCTCCTATTAAGTTGGGGAGGGGTGGTAGTGCTAAATTGGCGAGGCTTGCGATAAATCATCAGGCTGCTATTAGAGGGAGTATTATTTGTATGCCTCGAGCAAGTAGTATGGTTCGGCTGTGAGTGCGCTCGTAGCTAGTATTAGCTAAACAAAATAAGGCAGATGATGTTAATCCGTGGGCAATTATGAGGATTAGTGCGCCGGTGAATCCTCAGGGGGTTTGGATGAGAATGCCCCCAACTACCAGTCCTATGTGGCTGACCGATGAGTAGGCAATTAATGATTTTAGGTCTGTTTGACGTATGCAGATGGAACCAGTTATAATCACGCCTCAGAGGGCTAAGACAATGAAGGGGTAGCTGAGTTCTTTGGTTAAGGGGTCTAGGGTGACTAAAATTCGTATTATGCCGTAGCCCCCTAGCTTTAGTAGCACAGCGGCTAGTACTATAGATCCTGCAATAGGAGCTTCTACGTGAGCTTTGGGTAGTCAAAGGTGGACTCCGTAAAGGGGTATCTTAACTAGGAATGCTAGGATACATCCCGCCCATCAGATTTTATCTGCATATGACGTTAGTTCAAGTTGGCCTAAGTGGGGCAATATAAGGAGGGATAGGGACCCATTAGAGTTTTGTAAGAGTAGTAGTGCGATGAGAAGGGGTAGAGAGCCTGCTAGGGTGTAGAAAAGGAAGTATGTACCTGCGTTAAGGCGTTCTGCTTGGTTTCCTCAGCGCGTAATGAGGATCAAGGTGGGGATTAGAGTGGCCTCAAATATTACGTAAAACATGATTATTTCTGTGGCGGAGAAGGCAAGGATCAAGAAGAATTGCAGGGAGGCAAGAAGTGTAATATATATTCGTTGACGGCTGATTGGTTCATGAGATGTGTGGTTTTGGCTAGCTAGGATTATTAGGGGAAGGAGTCAGCATGAGAGGATTAAAAGGGGGGTTGATAGTGGGTCAGTGGCTAGGTAGGGATTGAGGAAAGTTCACCCTGTTTCAGAGGCGTTTTTTAGTCATAGTAGGCTAGTGAGAGCAATTAGGAGACTGTTAAGGAGTGAAGAGGGCCATAATCACTTAGGGGGTGTTAATCATGCTGCTAGGATAAGTATAGTGGTTGGGATTAGGATTTTTAGCATTGTAGGAGGTTTAGGTTTTGTAGGTGATCTGACCCGTGGGTACGGGCTGTGGCGACTATTAAAGCTAGTCCTACGCCAGCTTCGCATGCTGAGAATGCTAGAAGGAGTAATGGTGCAGCTGAAAAGCTGGTGGAGGATATTTGCAGGCTTCATGTTGAAAGTGCGAGGAATAGGGCTAATATTATGCTTTCAAGACATAAGAGTGCAGATAGAAGGTGGACTCGGTAAAATGCAAGGCCGAATAGTCCTAGGAAGAAGACTGAGGTGAATGAGAGTTGGATGAGGGTCATCAGGTTAATTATGGACTTTAACCATAGTTTTTTGAGCCGAAATCAAATGTTTTAATTAAACTAATTACCTATTCGGCTCATTCAAGGCCTCCTTGAAGTCATTCGTAGGCTAGGCCAATTGTGAGGAGAATTAAAAGAGCGGAGGTTCACATGAGTGTTAGGGTGGGGGATGGGAGTTGATCTCCTCAAGGGAGGGGGAGGAGAAGGGCGATTTCTAAGTCGAAAAGGAGGAATAGAATTGCGACTAAGAAGAAGCGTAGTGAGAAGGGGAGTCGGGCTGACCCTAGGGGGTCGAAGCCGCATTCATATGGTGATAATTTCTGGTAGTCTGGTGTAAGGGCGGGGAGTCAGAATGAGACGGTTATTAAGATAAGGGATAAAGCTGTGGTGATAATTAATATTGTTGTTAGTAAGTTCATTATCTTTCCTTGGAGTTTAACCAAGACTGGGTGATTGGAAGTCACAGGTACTGACTTTATACTAGAAAGATTATGAGCCTCATCAGTAGATTGAGATGTATAAGAATAATCAGACAACGTCTACAAAGTGTCAGTATCAGGCGGCTGCTTCGAAGCCAAAGTGGTGTTCGGAGGTGAAGTGGAATCGGATTTGTCGTAGCAGGCATACGGCTAAGAAGGACGACCCGATGATGACGTGAAGGCCGTGGAAGCCGGTAGCGACGAAGAAGGTGGAGCCGTAAACACCATCTGCGATTGTGAAGGGGGCTTCATAATACTCTATTGCTTGCAGGAATGTAAAGTAGAAACCTAGAAGGATTGTTAGGGTGAGGGATTGGATTGCTTGTTTTCGCTCACCTTCTATAATGCTGTGGTGAGTTCAGGTTACGGTAACCCCGGATGCCAGTAGGACTGCTGTATTTAGGAGGGGGACTTCGAAGGGATTTAAGGGGATAATGCCTGTAGGGGGTCAGCAGCCTCCTAATTCAGGAGTGGGGGCTAGGCTTGAGTGGTAGAATGCTCAGAAGAAGCCAAGGAAGAAGAATACTTCGGAGGTAATAAATAGAATTATTCCGTATCGAAGACCTTTTTGGACAGGAGGGGTATGGTGGCCTTGGAATGTGCCTTCTCGTACAATATCTCGTCATCATTGGAGTATTGTGAGTAAAAGTAGGACTAGTCCTAGGGTTATTAGGACAGTTGAGTTAAAGTGGAATCAAATGGCTAGGCCGGATGTAAGAAGAAGGGCAGCGACTGCTCCTGTTAGAGGTCATGGGCTTGGGTCTACTATGTGGTATGGGTGTGCTTGATGGGCCATTAGACGTTTTCTTGTAGATAAAGGCTTAGAAGAAGTACGAAAACATAGGCTTGGATTATTGCGACGGCAACCTCTAGGAGTGTCAAGAGGAATAATAGGGCTGATGTTAGAATGGCGACAGTTGGCATAAGAGGGAGGAGTACGAGAGCTGCTGTAGCGATTAGTTGAATCAACAGATGGCCTGCTGTAAGGTTAGCGGTTAGTCGAACTCCTAATGCTAAAGGTCGAATGAAGAGGCTAACAGTTTCGATAATAATTAGGACAGGGATCAGAGCGTTGGGGGTACCTTCTGGAAGAAGGTGGCCTAGGGCTGCTGTTGGGTTGTTTCGTATTCCGATGATTACTGTTGCGAGTCATAGGGGTACAGCTAGTGCTATATTTACGGAAAGTTGTGTAGTAGGGGTGAATGTGTATGGAAGGAGTCCTAGTATGTTAATGGTAATTAGGAACACTATTAATGAGGCGAATATAAGGGCTCATTTGTGGCCCCCTATGTTTAGTGGGAGGAGCAGTTGTTGAGTAAATCGATTAATAAATTGGCCTTGGAGCGTTAGGAGGCGATTGTTGGTTCAACGGTTGGTTGGTGTGGGGAAAAGGGTCCAAGGTAATAGGAGAGCGAGGGCAATCAGGGGGATGCCAAAGGCGGTGGGGCTTAGAAATTGGTCGAAGAAGCTTAGTATCATGTTCAGGGTCAGGGTTTGATTTCTTTGGGGCAAGTGTTTTGGGAGGAGGGCTCATTTGGGAATAAGTGAGCTATGATTTTTGGAGGGAGGAAAATTAGGAATACACATCAAGAGAAAGCTATAATGAGGAATCAAGGTGCGGGGTTGAGTTGAGGCATTTCACTAAGGGTGTTTGGTAGGCACCATTTTTAGCTTAAAAGGCTAACGCTGTGTCCGTTTTAGCTTCTTAGTGAGGCATCTTCGAGCATTAGTGAGGATCAGTTTTCAAAGTGTTCCAGGGGGACGGCTTCAACAACGATTGGTATGAAGCTGTGGTTAGCTCCGCAGATTTCAGAGCATTGGCCATAGAAAACACCAGGTCGGGATAGGATAAAGGCTGTTTGGTTTAGACGGCCGGGCACGGCATCCATTTTTACACCTAGAGAGGGGACGGCTCAGGAGTGGAGGACATCTTCTGCTGAGATTAGGATTCGAACGGGAGAGTCCACTGGTACGACCATTCGATGGTCCGTTTCTAAGAGGCGGAATTGGCCGGGGGCCAGGTCTTGTGTGGGGACTATGTATGAGTCAAAGGCTAGGTCGCTATAGTCTGTATATTCATAGCTTCAGTATCATTGGTGGCCCATGGCTTTAATTGTTAGATGGGGGTCGTTGATTTCGTCCATTAGGTAAAGAATTCGGAGGGAAGGGAGGGCAATAAGGATAAGAATAATAGCTGGTAGGATAGTTCAGATAATTTCAATCTCTTGAGAATCTAGAATGTACTTGTTAGTTAGTTTGGTGGAGACTATAGCAACAATAATGTAAAGTACTAATGTGCTAATAAGGAATACGATTATTAGAGCATGGTCGTGGAAGTGAAGGAGTTCTTCTATTACTGGTGAAGCTGCATCTTGAAACCCTAGTTGTGAAGGATGTGCCATTAGTAATAAGACACGTGGGGGTCTAACCCACAATTCTACCTTGACAAAGTAGTGTAATTGCCATTTTACTAGAGTCTTATGAAGAAAGTGACAGAGTGGTTTTGTAGCTGGCTTGAAACCAGTTTACGGGGGTTCGATTCCTCCCTTTCTCGGATAGAGGTTTGGGTTTGGACGAAGGCGGGTTCTTCGAATGTGTGGTAAGGAGGAGGGCACCCGTGTAGTCATTCTACATTTGTCATTGTTAGTTCAACTGATTGGACTTCTCGCTTAGCGGTGAAGGCTTCTCAGAGGATAAAGAGGAACATAATAACTGCTACTAGAGAGACTATTGATCCAATTGAGGAGACGGAGTTTCATAGGGCGTAGGCGTCGGGGTAGTCGGAGTATCGTCGAGGTATTCCAGCTAGACCAAGGAAGTGTTGAGGGAAGAAGGTTAGGTTGACACCAATGAACATTACTCCGAAGTGGATTTTAGTTCAAGTGCTGTGGAGTGTGTATCCTGAAAATAGTGGGAATCAGTGCACGAATGCGCCCATAATTGCAAATACAGCACCCATGGAGAGGACATAATGGAAATGGGCAACTACGTAGTAGGTGTCGTGTAACACAATGTCTAGGGATGAGTTGGCTAGAACAATTCCGGTTAGGCCACCCACTGTAAATAGGAAGATGAAGCCGAGGGCTCATAGTATAGGGGTTTCTCATTTAATTGACCCTCCATGCAAGGTTGCAAGTCAGCTAAATACTTTGACTCCTGTTGGGATGGCAATAATTATTGTGGCGGAGGTAAAGTAGGCTCGGGTGTCTACGTCCATGCCAACTGTAAACATGTGATGGGCTCATACAATAAAGCCAAGAAGACCGATGGCCATCATGGCTCAGACCATGCCCATATAGCCGAATGGTTCCTTTTTGCCCGAGTAGTAGGCTACGATGTGTGAAATTATCCCGAAGCCAGGGAGAATTAGAATGTAGACTTCAGGGTGTCCAAAGAATCAGAATAAGTGTTGATACAGGATGGGGTCTCCTCCTCCTGCTGGGTCAAAGAAGGTTGTATTTAGGTTTCGGTCAGTGAGAAGTATTGTAATCCCTGCTGCAAGGACTGGAAGGGAGAGCAGAAGAAGTACAGCAGTAATTAAAACGGCTCACACGAAAAGAGGTGTTTGGTATTGTGAGATTGCTGGGGGTTTCATGTTAATGATAGTTGTGATGAAGTTGATTGCCCCTAGAATGGAGGAGACCCCTGCAAGATGAAGAGAGAAGATGGTAAGGTCTACAGAAGCTCCTGCGTGGGCAAGATTTCCTGCTAGGGGTGGGTAGACGGTTCAGCCCGTACCCGCTCCGGCTTCTACTCCAGAGGATGCGAGCAGAAGGAGGAAGGACGGGGGAAGCAGTCAGAAGCTCATGTTGTTTATTCGGGGGAAGGCCATGTCTGGGGCTCCGATTATAAGGGGAATTAATCAGTTCCCAAAGCCTCCAATCATGATTGGTATTACTATAAAGAAAATCATTACGAATGCATGGGCTGTAACGATTACATTGTAGATCTGGTCATCGCCCAAGAGTGCGCCGGGTTGACTGAGTTCGGCCCGAATAAGAAGACTTAGTGCAGTGCCTACTATTCCGGCTCAGGCACCAAAAACTAGGTATAGGGTGCCGATATCTTTGTGATTGGTTGAGAAAAATCAGCGTGTGATTGCCACAGGTAGAATGGCTGAGGGTTAAGCGGTGGTTTGTAGCCCCATATACAGAGGTTTAAGTCCTCTTTCTATCAGCCCTGGGGTGTTACATGTTAGATTGCAAATCTAAAGAAGCAGATTGACGTCTGCCGGGGCTTTCCCCGCCTTTTGCTTTTGCTAGGCGGGGAAAGTTAGATGGAAGCTCGTTGGTTTTGGGCGCTTAGCTGTTAACTAAGAGTTTGCAGGATCGAGGCCTGTCTTTCTAGTTAAGGCTTTAGCTTAATTAAAGTGTCTGTTTTGCATGCAGAAGATGTGAGATAATGGCTTGCAAGTCTTATCAGGGACTGGAAGATTTTCACTTCCACTGAGAGCTTTGAAGGCTCTTGGTCTGGTGTTAACCTAAGTCTCTTATGTGTTGAAGAGTGTAAGTACTTCGGGGGTTAAGGGGAGGAGGAGAATGGAAGAGGATAATAAGATAGCGGTTGGTAATGTTTTTTTATTTGTTTGGGTTCGTCAGGGTAGTGTTCCTGTTAGGTTGTTTGGGGAGATGGTTAGGGCTATAGCGTACGATAGGCGTAGATAGAAATAAAGACTTAGTAGGGCGCTAAGGGCTGCTAATGTGGCTGTTATGCCTAGGTCTTGTTTTGTAAGTTCTTGAAGGATAAGTCACTTAGGTATGAAACCAGTTAGTGGGGGTAAGCCTCCCAATGACAGAAGGATTAGGGGTATTAGGGATGAAATGATTGGGGTTTTGGCCCATGAAATTGTTAGGGTTCCAATTGTTGTGGTTTTGTTTATCATGAAAGCGAGGAAGGTGGAGGATGTTATGATGATATAAAGTGCTAGGGTTATTACGGCCAGGGTAGGTGAGAATTGGAGAATAATGACTATTCAGCCTAGGTGGGCAATGGAGGAGTAGGCTAAAATTTTACGTACTTGGGTTTGATTTAGACCTCCTCATCCGCCGACAAGTATGGAGAGAATGGCGAGGAGGATTAAGAGTGTTTGATTGTTGGGTTGAATTTGTAGTAGAAGGGAGAATGGTGCGATTTTTTGTCATGTGGCCAGGATAAGTCCAGTTGTAAGGTCTAGTCCTTGTATTACTTCGGGGAGTCAGGTGTGGAGCGGAGCTAGTCCAATTTTTAAGGCCAATGCAATGGTAATTATGGTCGTTGGGACTGGGTGGGTAGCTTGCTGTAGCTCTCATTGGCCTGTTATTCAGGCGTTGGTTGTGGCTGCGAGGAGGAGGGTTGCTGCTGCGGCAGCTTGAGTTAAGAAGTATTTTGTAGTGGCTTCAATTGCTCGTGGGTGGTGTTGTTGGGCTATTAGGGGAATAATAGCTAGGGTATTAATTTCTAGGCCCATTCATGCAATTAGTCAGTGTGTGCTGGTAGTTGTAATAGTTGTACCTAACAGCAGACCAAATAAAAGGGAGGCAGTAATATAAGGGTTCATTTGTAAAGGGGGGATTTTAACCTCCATTTTTAGGGTATGGGCCTAAAAGCTTATTTAGCTGACTTTACTAGAAAGTGGTGTAGTGGAAGCACTGAGAGTTTTGATCTCTCCGGGTTGGGTTCAAGTCCCTTCTTTCTAAGGAGCTGGAGGGAATTTAACCCTCATGATTCACTCTATCAAAGTGGTCCTTTGTTTCAGGCACAGTTCCTTTTATATTTGAGGAGGGAGGCCTGCTATCGTAGTCGGGAGTGCAAGATGTCAGATAATGAATGCTAATGTAAGTGGTAGGAAGTTTTTTCATGTGAGGTGCATTAGCTGGTCATAGCGGAATCGTGGGTAGGAGGCTCGGGCCCATAGGAAGATGAGGGATAAAATGGCTGTTTTTGATATCAAATTAATAGAGGTCAGTTCTGGAAAAGCGGGCATATGTAAGGCTCCTAGGAATAGGATTGTGGAGAGTGTGTTTATTAATAGGATGTTAGCATATTCTGCCAGGAAGAATAAGGCAAAGGGGCCTCCTGCATATTCAACATTGAATCCAGATACAAGTTCGGACTCTCCCTCTGTTAGGTCAAAGGGGGCTCGGTTTGTTTCGGCTAGCGTGGAGATGTATCATATTGCTGCGAGGGGTCATGTTGGGATGATTAGTCAAATGCTCTCCTGGGTGACGTTGAATGTTTGTAGGGTAAAATTGCCTGTAAAAATAATTAATGATAAAAGGATTAATCCTAGACTTACTTCGTAAGAGATTATTTGTGCAACTGCTCGTAGGGATCCTATAAGGGCATATTTTGAGTTGGAGGCCCATCCGGAACCCAGAATAGAGTAGACTGCCAAGCTAGAGATAGCCAGGACAAATAGAATGGCCAGGTTTAAGTCAAGGATGGGGTAGGGGAGGGGTATTGGTGTTCATATTATTATGGCGAGAGTAAGGGCTAGTGTAGGGGCAATAATGAATAGGATGGGAGCGGAGGTGGACGGTCGGACAGGCTCTTTGATGAAAAGTTTAATGCCATCGGCGATGGGCTGGAGGAGTCCATAAGGCCCAACGATGTTGGGCCCTTTTCGTAATTGCATGTAACCTAAGACTTTTCGTTCAATTAATGTTAAGAAAGCTACGGCTAGTAGAACGGGGACAATAATGGTCAGGGGGTGAATTAAGTGGGTAATTAGTATTGTAGTCATAGTTAGGGAGAGGAGTTGAACCTCTGTTCGAAGGGTTTAAGGCTTTTGCAATACCGGGCTCTGCCACACTAACATGTCATGTTCTTTGACTCAGTTATGTACTCTCTTATTTGCTTGAGCTGGGTTCAGCAAGTGAGAGTGGGGCTTGTTTGGACATTGGCCCCTCTTTTTCGGTCCTTTCGTACTGGAAAAAGGTACTTCATAGATAGAAACTGACCTGGATTACTCCGGTCTGAACTCAGATCACGTAGGACTTTAATCGTTGAACAAACGAACCTTTAATAGCGGCTGCACCATTGGGATGTCCTGATCCAACATCGAGGTCGTAAACCCTCTTGTCGATATGGACTCTAAAAGAGGATTGCGCTGTTATCCCTAGGGTAACTCGGTTCGTTAATCGGCTTTAGCCGGATCATTATTGGTCAGATGTTCTGTAACTTAGAGTGGTGACTCTTGGTTTTAGAGAGGGTGTCTTCATTCCACATGGGGGTTTTTTGTTACCCCGCGGTCGCCCCAACCAAAGACATTAAAACAGGGTCCCTAGGTTTATTTCCTTTATTTAGGGTTTATTGACAGGGGCTGTTTTTTGTCTAAAGCTCCATAGGGTCTTCTCGTCTTATGGTTTTATCCCCGCTTCTGCACGGGGAGATCAAGTTCATTGACTTGAGAAAGGAGACAGCTAAGCCCTCGTTATGCCATTCATACAGGTCCACATTTAAAGGACAAGTGATTGCGCTACCTTTGCACGGTCAAAATACCGCGGCCGTTAAACATATAGTCACAGGGCAGGCGTGACCTCTTATTCACTGAAGCAAGAGGCGATGTTTTTGGTAAACAGGCGAGGCTTTGAGTTTGCCGAGTTCCTTCTTTTTCTTTTAGTCTTTCCTATTTGGCACACCAGTGTAGGGGTAACGGAAAAGTGTTAAATGTTTTTCTTGTTGTGAGTTTAATATTTATTTCCCTCTTTGGTTGGGTCCGTTGAATTTCGGCGGGGGTTCGTTCTGATGTACACTTGTGCTTGGAGGGGGTCGGCCCCTTATTACTCATTTTAGCATAATTTCTTCTATGGAGGCATAGAAAAGCCCGGTAGGGGAAGGGGTTAGGAGTGTTTTATTGGTATTTGTGGCAGGGATGTGCTAGAGCTTTAACGCTTTCTTATGGTGGCTGCTTCTAAGCCTACTTAAGCGCGGTGCCTTAATTTTTTATAATCCTTATCCTCCTGTTAAAAGTTGTTTCTTGTATCAAAGGGGCTGTACCCCCTTTGATTAACTCTTTTGGTTTCTTAAAGTCGGGTTTATATAAATAGTTATGGAGTTAAGAAGCCAAAAGGCTGAGCTTATACTCAGTTCTCGGGCAACCAGCTATAACTGAACTCGGTAGGTTTATCACCTCTACTCAAAGCTCTTTCCACTCTTTTGCCACAGAGACGGATGTGCCCTATAAAGGCTGTCTTGGAGTAGCTCATTCAGTTTCGGGGTGTTAGACTAAAGTGCTCTTTGCCTAATTATACTAGCTAAATCATGATGCAAAAGGTACGAGGTGTAATCTCTGCTTTTTTTTACTTTACTGGGTTATTTCATTTCTCTTTCAGCGTTCCCTTGCGGTACTTTATCTATGGCTCCTAGTTCCTTTTCTATCTCCTATACTAGGGTGGTAAAATGATTTGTTTTGTTTAGTTAAGTGTCTTAGGGGGTATTTATAGTGGGTTGTTGTGGGTGGGGTGGGGGCTAGCTGTTAGGTGTCGGGGCAGCTCGATTTGCACGGGCGTCAACTCGGTGTAAGGGAGGTGCTTTAAGCTGTTAAGCTATGCTCCGGTTTTTCCAAGTGCACCTTCCGGTACACTTACCATGTTACGACTTGCCTCCCCTTTTCTTTTGGTGGCTTATTAGTTATTTTTAAATTAAGAGTTTGGGGAGAGTGACGGGCGGTGTGTGCGCGCTTCATAGCCGGTTTCAGCATGACACTCTATTTCTTGCTTACTGCTAAATCCTCCTTCGGGTGTGCATTTCAGCACATCTTTCGTGTTCTCTAGGCAGAGAATGTAGCCCATTTTGTCCCCCTCCATTCGCTACACCTCGACCTGACGTTTTTGGCTGTGCCAATTTTGTCTACTATTTGTCCTTCACAGGGTAGGCTGACGACGGTGGTATATAGGCGGTTAAAACAAGGAGGGGTGAGGTTGAACGGGGAGTATCGGTTTTAAAACAGGCTCCTCTAGATGGTTTTAAAGCACCGCCAAGTCCTTTGGGTTTTAAGCTAATGCTCGTAGTAACCAGGCGGATATGTACGTAGTTTCATATCGTGTTTAGGGGTAGGCATAGTGGGGTATCTAATCCCAGTTTGTGTCCTAGCTTTCGTGGGTTCGAGTTAGTGAGGCTACTTTCGTTATTGTTCTTCGTTGCTTCGGAAGCGTATAACAGCCTTGAAGGTGTTCGGTCTCAGTTTGTTGTTTATAGTTCTAACCACCCTTTACGCCGTTGGCTAACAACTTGGGTCTCTCGTATAACCGCGGTGGCTGGCACGAGTTTTACCGACTCTTTAGATCATGACTAAGTCAAGTTTTCACTTATGGCTTAATGTTTATCACTGCTGAATTCCCTTGGGGGCGTGGCAAAGCTAGGTGTTATGGGCTACAAATTTGTGTGCCTGATACCAACTCCCTATTCCGGACGGGGGGCGGGGGGCATTTTCACTGGGTTGCGGATACTTGCATGTGTAAGTTTGATCAGAGTTGTTAGTAAAGTCAGGACCAAGCTTTTGTGCCTGCGGGACTTTTTAGGGCCCATCTTAGCATCTTCAGTACTCTGCTTTGGTTAAGCTACGCTAGC